TGGTAGAATTTAAAAGGTTGGTACTTTTTTTGAAAGCTTTGAAGGCTTTGAGTTTTAATAACTTAAAATTCTAGATTAATAGGGAGTAAAAGGGTAAAAGGATACCGTATAGGTTGAAAGATATGAAGATTAGTAGAAGCCTGGAAAAGGGGCTTGAATTGTTTAATTTTATATTAAAATTTATAGTAGGTGTAGATAAAATAAGGAAAGGGATTGCAATTCGGAGGTAAAAGTAAAGGGTAATTAGGGCTGAGAGCAGAAGGAAAAATAAAATAAAAAATAGGTTTATATTAATTATAATTTGCATGATTATTCATTTGGGGATAAATCCTGTTAGAGGAGGGAGCCCTCCTAAAGAGAGTAAGTTAAGAGATATAATTAGGGCGTAGGAAGCTGTATTTTGATTTGATTGGATGATTGATGATAAGGTAAAAGCTTGGATTTTATAGAATGTTATTATTACTGAGAGGGAGATTAGTGAGTAGAAGACAAAGTAAGTTAATCAGAAAATATCTCTAATAGAGATTGCAATAAGAATCCAGGATAAATGGTTAATTGAAGAAAAGGCTAAAATTTTGCGCAAGGGAGTAAGATTTAGTCCGCCTCATGCTCCGATTATAGCTGATAAGATGGCTGAGGTTATAATAATTTTGATTGTTATTGTGTTTATTGATAAATAAGACAGGAGAACTATAGGTGCTAATTTTTGAATGGTAGAAAGAATGAATATTTGAGGTCAGTTCAATCCTTCTCTTACTTGGGGAAATCAGAAGTGGAAAGGAGCTGCAGCTAGTTTTAGTAAAAGGGAAAAGAGGATAAATGTATATATTAAGTGGGAGAAAGAGATAGAGGCACATCTTGCATAGATGAACAAGGCGGAGCCTAGAGCTTGGATTAGAAAATATTTTAAAGCTGCTTCTGAGAAGTAGGAATTAAATTTAAGTGTAAGAAGGGGAATGAAGGATATTATGTTGAGTTCTAGGCCAACTCAACCTCCAAATCAGGAGGAGGATGAGATGGAGATAATGGAGCCTAGGATTAAGGTGAAAAGGAAAAGTAAGTAAGAAGAAGGGAGAATCATTAAAAAGAGAAAGAGTTTACTTTCATTATTGGGGTATGAGCCCATTAGCTTAGTATTTAGCTTATCTTTTATTAAATTATATAGGTAATTAATTTACATGACTAGTTCTATCAAAACTATCCTTTTATCAGGCACTATATATGTTTAATTATATATGGGACAGGGGGACGACTATAAAAATTTAAGATGATTAAAAATTATGATTTTAAGAAATTTAGGGGAGACTTCAATTATTAAGAATATAATCTTATTTAATGTTTTCAAAACATTTGTTTTTATTTAAACTAAATAATCATTTTAGTATGTTATCTCATCATATAAGTAGTAAAGGGTTAATTAAAAAGAAGGAGAAGTAGAGGGAAGTTAAAATTTGGCCCACTAGAATATATGGGTCTTCAACGGGCCGGGCTCCAATTCATGTTAGAAGTAAAACGATGACTACAAAGAGTCAGAATAAGGTTTGGTTGAGGGGGTAGAAGGCTAAGCTTTGAAATTTAGATGAGTGAGTGAATGGAAGGATTATTAAGATGGCAACTGAAGAGGCCAAGGCAATTACTCCGCCTAATTTATTGGGAATTGAGCGAAGAATGGCATAGGCAAAAAGGAAATATCACTCTGGTTGGATATGAGGAGGGGTAACTAAGGGGTTAGCCGGGATAAAGTTATCTGGATCTCCTAGGAAGTATGGGGCTAGAAGGGTTAAAACTAGAAGAGATATGGTAAGAATAAGAAAGCCCACAATATCTTTAAATGTAAAGTAAGGGTGGAAGGGAACTTTGTCCACATTTCTAGGGATACCTAGAGGATTGTTGGCCCCAGCCTGGTGGAGAAAGAGAATGTGAATCATTCTAAATGCTGCGGCTAGTAGGGGAAGAATGAAATGAAATGAGAAGAAGCGGGTTAATGTGGCGTTACTTACTGAGAACCCCCCTCAAATTCATTGAACTAAGTCTGTTCCAATAAAAGGAATGGCGGAAAAGAGGTTTGTAATTACTGTAGCACCTCAGAATGATATTTGACCTCAGGGTAAAACGTAGCCCAGGAAAGCAGTTGCTATAATTATGAATAGAATTACCACCCCTACTATTCAGGCGTGAAAGTTTATGTAGGAGCTAAAGTAAATTCCTCGGCCAATATGAAGGTAGAGACAAATGAAAAAGAAGGAAGCTCCGTTGGCATGGACAGTTCGTAGAAGTCAGCCGTAGTTTACGTCTCGGCAAATATGAACTACTCTAAAAAAAGCAAGGTCTACTTGGGCGTTATAATGTATGGCTAAAAACAGGCCAGTCGAGATTTGGATAACAAGACAAAGACCCAATAAAGATCCAAAGTTCCAAAATGTAGAAATGTTTCTGGGAAGGGGCATGTCTACAAGAGCATTATTGGCGATTTTGAATAAAGGGTGGGATTTACGTAAGGGTATGAACATAAGTTAAAAGGCGTAAGGGTCCTTTAAATAGGTTGATGATTTTAACAATGATGATTAAAACTAAGAGAAGATAAGAGACAGTAAAAATAGTGAAAATTATGGAGGGAGAATTGTAAATTCAGTTGATAGTTAAGGGTGTGGAAGAAAAGTAATTGAATGTAGATAGGGGCAAAGATATATGGCTAAACCTAGATAAAATTGGGTCGTAAAAGAGTGAGGCTAAAGTCAGTAAGGATACGAGCAGTAAGAAGAAAAAAAATAAATCTGTAGAGAAAAAAATTTCGTTAGGGGCAAGAGAGCTTATATAGATGAATAGAACTAGTATGCCTCCAAGAAAGATTAAGAATAGGATGTAAGAAAATCAGAAAGAATAAGAAGAGAGCCCTAAAGTTAGGGAGATTATGGCAGTTTGGGCCAATAAAAGTAATCCCATGGCTAGTGGGTGGGAGAGGTTAGTGAATAGAATGGAGCAAGCTAGTAATAGGGGGAAAGTCAATAATAAAATGTTAGAAAAAGGCTTTAAGGAGTAATCTTTTTCTTAAAGTTTAAAATGGTGAATTTTTCTTTGGCTTATAACGCCAATGTAGAGAAGGTTACGTTAAACATTTAAAAATATAAAGGAAAAGTTGACGAAATCCGTGTTTTTGATAATTAATGATAAATTTTAGATTTTTAAGTGTTTCGGTGTCTCTGGTTATAATTTTTTGTGGCCTATGAAATTTTGTTAATTACCATAAACATTTATTGAATTCTTTACTAAGGTTAGAATTTTTAATGTTAGGAATTTTTTGATTGTTAAGGTTGCATTTGACTAATGTAGGGGGAGAAGTTTATTTTAGTCTTTTTTTTTTAGTGTTGGCGGTATGTGAGGGGAGGCTAGGTTTATCTCTTTTAGTATTAATTGTGCGCAGTCATGGGAGAGATTATTTTAAAAGATTTAATGTTTTAGAGTGTTAAAGTTACTTTTGCCTGTTATTTTGTTGATAAAATTTAGAAGTGATTGAAAGTGTGTTCAGTTAGGATTAGGTGTTTTAAGGGCATTGGTAGGATTTATTTGTTTTCATAATTTACATTTATATTCATTGGGGTTTGAATTGGGGCTAGATTTTGTAAGGTATATTATGGTTTATTTAAGGGGTTGGATTATGTTTTTGGTTATTATTTCGAGAGAGCAGGTTAAGAAAAAGGATAATTTCTTTAGTATATTTTTATTTGTAAATCTATTTTTGTTATTAAGTCTTTTTTTGAGGTTTTCTGCCCTTAATTATTTAATGTTTTATATTAGGTTTGAGATGTCGTTAATTCCTACTTTAATTCTAATTTTAGGGTGGGGTTACCAGCCTGAGCGAGTTCAGGCTGGGGTGTATATGCTTTTTTATACTTTAGCTATGTCATTGCCTTTATTAGGATCTTTAATATTTATTTATTCAAGATCAGGAAGATTAACTATGGGGTTAAGTAGGGTAATTTTGGAAGAAGATTATATTATCTTTATTTGATATTTTAGTTCGGTCATAGCTTTTTTAGTAAAATTACCAATGTACATGTTCCATCTTTGGTTGCCTAAGGCTCATGTGGAGGCACCCGTTGCCGGTTCAATAATTTTGGCCGGGGTTTTATTAAAATTAGGGGGCTACGGGCTTATTCGAGTTTTGTTTATGTTTCAAAAAGTGAGTTTGAACTTTTCTTGGGTTTGGGTCAGGGTTAGTTTATTAGGAGGCTGTYTAGTGAGTTTGTTATGTTTACGTCAGGTAGATTTAAAGTCGTTAATTGCATACTCTTCGGTTGTTCATATGAGAATGGTTATTTGTGGGCTTATAATTTTTAGTTGATGGGGGCTGATAGGAGCAGTAGTGGTCATAGTAGGCCATGGTTTATGTTCTTCTGGTCTTTTCTGCTTAGCTAATATAATATATGAGCGAGTGGGCAGACGGAGTCTTTTAATTAGGAAGGGAATGCTTAATTTATTGCCTAGGATAGGGTTGTGGTGATTTTTACTTAGAGTTGGAAATATAGCTGCACCTCCGACTTTAAATTTAGTGGGAGAGATTAGGTTAATTATTAGATTAGTTAGTTGAAGGGGATTAAGAATGCTTGGGCTGATATTTATTTCTTTTTTTAGGGCGTCGTATACTTTATATATATATAGATTAAGGCAGCATGGTATTTTTTATAATGGGTTGTATTCTTGTAGTTCAGGGAAGGTTCGAGAGTATCTAGTTCTTTTTTTCCACTGGTTTCCATTAAATGTGTTAATTTTAAATCTAAATTTGGTAATGGGTATTTAGTAAACTAAAAAGTTTATATAATTTAAAAAGAATATTGCGTTGAAGCTGCAAAAGAGATAAGTTTATCTGTAAACAGGAGTTATACTTTAGAAAAAAATTTTCAGCTTTGTAATGAAAATACAATATGTTCTATTACACTATAAAGTAAATAAGAAGTATCCAATATAGGATAATTTTTGCATGACAAGCGAAAGTTATAAAATTAACTAACTTCTTTCGCCAGAAGTAGGCGTTAATATACTATAGTAGATTTAAAAGATCTATACTTACTTTAAGTTATCGGGCGGGCCTGGAAAATAGGATAAAGTGGCTGAGTAATAGGCGGCAGATTGTAAATCTGTAAACGAATATAGTGTTCCTTTATTAGATTCTATAGTATAAAATAACATTAAATTGCAAGTTTAAAGATGTGTAAAATCACTAGAATTTGAAGTCAGGCTATTCGTTGATGTAAAGAGCATAAAAAGTTTTGATCTTTTAAGAAATGGTGCAATTCCGTTACGTATAAGAAGTAAAGTGGGCGTTTTTATAATTAAGAAAAAGAAAATTAATAAAATAAAGAAAATTAATAAAATAAAGAAAATTAATAAAATAAAGAAAATTAATAAAATAAAGAAAATTAATAAAATAAAGAAAATTAATAAAATAAAGAAAATTAATAAAATAAAGAAAATTTGAATAGATTAAATTATATAAACATAAGAACAAAGGACACGAAATGATAGGGGGAACATTAATTGTGTATTATAGTTGGTATAAAAGACATGGATAGTTTAGTTTGGTTAAAAATTTAATATATAAATATAATTAGTATTGATTTATAAAATACTTAAGATAGTGTGTGGGTAGAAGTGTTTGTATAATATGCGCATATGTATATAATACACACCTGTGGGTGTGTATTCGTATATATATATATGTACATATATATATATATATATATGCAATTAAATTAATTATAAACTTACATTGCCAATCTAATTAAATGATAAGCTTATAAATGACTGTTATAAGTATATAATTGTGGACCCCTTTATATTGGAAGTAATTATACAAAGCTCCGTATATCTTTCTTTTAGAGAAAATTGATATACGGAGCTTGTATAATTACTTTCGAATTAAAGGTTTCTCAATAGGAGAATATAGTAATTATACATCTTTTTAATATATAATTAAATCCATGTAAAAGCAGAGTTTATATATTCTTATTTATTTAAATATACTCAATTTATTGATGAAATTAATTAAAATGACTTTCCCCATAAGTGTGAGGGATTTATATACATATAATGATATGTAAATATTGTATACATATAATTAATTATAATGTATTATATGTATATAATACACTCCTTATTTCTGGGAGAGAGAAGGAAGTGATTGATTAGAATGATATTCTTATTTTAGTAAACAAATGTTATAAGTATATAATTGTAGACCTCTTTATATTGGAAGTAATTATATATCTTTTTAGTATATAATTAAATCCATGTAAAAGCAGAGTTTATATATTCTTATTTATTTAAATATACTCAATTTATTGATGAAATTAATTAAAATGACTTTCCCCATAAGTGTGAGGGATTTATATACATATAATGATATATAAGTATTGTATACATATAATTAATTATAATRTATTATATGTATATAATACACTCCTTATTTCTGGGAGAGAGAAGGAAGTGATTGATTAGAATGATATTCTTATTTTAGTAAACAAATGTTATAAGTATATAATTGTAGACCTCTTTATATTGGAAGTAATTATATATCTTTTTAGTATATAATTAAATCCATGTAAAAGCAGAGTTTATATATTCTTATTTATTTAAATATACTCAATTTATTGATGAAATTAATTAAAATGACTTTCCCCATAAGTGTGAGGGATTTATATACATATAATGATATATAAGTATTGTATACATATAATTAATTATAATATATTATATGTATATAATACACTCCTTATTTCTGGGAGAGAGAAGGAAGTGATTGATTAGAATGATATTCTTATTTTAGTAAACAAATGTTATAAGTATATAATTGTAGACCTCTTTATATTGGAAGTAATTATATATCTTTTTAGTATATAATTAAATCCATGTAAAAGCAGAGTTTATATATTCTTATTTATTTAAATATACTCAATTTATTGATGAAATTAATTAAAATGACTTTCCCCATAAGTGTGAGGGATTTATATACATATAATGATATATAAGTATTGTATACATATAATTAATTATAATATATTATATGTATATAATACACTCCTTATTTCTGGGAGAGAGAAGGAAGTGATTGATTAGAATGATATTCTTATTTTAGTAAATTGAAGTTTAGGGCCAAAATCAAACTAGGAGGCTTTGTAGAAACAAAGTAAAGCTAAACTAGTGTAGCGTCTCAGTTACATTGAGAAGAATTGTCGTGCAAGTCGACTTGTTTTGAACTATTTCAAAGTAAATCTAATTGTTTTGTAAATGAGGGCAGGGGGGCCAAGTGTCTTAAAAAGTTGGGCTTTTGGCCAGGACGGGGTGACAATGGTTTGAAAAATTTATGTTCATTTAATTATAATGTTAAGTTTAGGGTTGGGATCTTTTATTTGTGGTTTGGTTTTTTTAGTTACAAGCTTTAGGGGGGCTAGGAGTGTTATTGAATGGGAGCTAATGAGCTTAAATTCTGTTTGTGTAAATTTTGTTATTATTTTAGATTGAATTTCGATATTATTTATGTGTTTTGTTTTGTTAATTTCTAGAAGTGTTATGTATTATAGTGGTAGATATATGAAAGGGGATATAAATTTTGATCGATTTATGTATTTGGTTTTAGTGTTTGTTTTTTCCATAGGGATGATAGTTTTAAGTCCTAATTTAATTAGAATTTTATTGGGATGAGATGGGCTAGGGCTAGTATCCTATGCTTTAGTAATTTTTTATCAGAATGAAAAGTCGGCTAATGCTGGCATGTTGACCGTTTTATCCAATCGTGTAGGTGATGTTGCTATTTTATTAGCTATCGGGCTAATAGTGAAGTTAGGAGGGTGAAATTTTATTTTTTGCGTTTATGAATTGATAGATAAGGATTGATTTTTATTAAAAATGCTGGTTATACTGGCGGCTATAACTAAGAGGGCCCAAATACCTTTTTCTGCTTGGTTGCCTGCTGCTATAGCAGCACCAACTCCTGTTTCTGCTTTGGTCCATTCTTCTACTTTAGTGACAGCAGGCGTCTATTTAATGGTACGGTTTAGGCCTGCCTTGGAGGGTTCAAAGATTCAAAGAATTTTATTGATTGTATCTTGTTTAACTATATTTATAGCGGGACTAGGAGCAAATTTTGAGTATGATTTAAAAAAAATTATTGCTCTTTCGACTTTAAGGCAATTGGGGGTAATGTTAAGAATTTTGTCTTTAGGGTTTCCTGATCTTTCGTTTATTCATTTATTAAGGCATGCTTTGTTTAAAGCTTTGTTGTTTATGTGTGCGGGAGTGATCATTCATAGGGTCAGGGGCTATCAAGATATTCGTTGCATGGGCTGTCTAGTGAAGTTTATACCCCTGAGGGTAAGTTTTATAACTGTGGCTAATTTGGCCTTATGCGGGTTCCCTTTTCTTAGGGGATTCTACTCTAAGGATATAATTTTGGAAGTTGCTTTTATATCTGAAATTAATTTTGTTTCTCTAATTTTGTATGTGTTGGCTACGGGATTAACTGTAAGTTATACTTTTCGCTTGATTTATTACAGTTTAAGGGGAAGATTTAATTTAAGAAGGTTAAGGAATTTGGAGGATGGTGATAAAATTATAAGGAACTCCATGATTATATTGAGGCTGAGAGCGGTTTTTATAGGGGCGGTGTTGTCTTGAATGTTGTTTCCTGAGCCGTATATAATTTGTTTGAGTGTATTTATAAAAAATTTAGTTTTAATGGTCAGAGTTTTAGGGGCAAGAGCCGGCTATTTTATAAACCTAATAAGTGTGAGCTGTAATTTGAAGTCTTTGTTGCGCTATGAGATTGTAACAATAAGAGGTTCAATATGATTTTTGCCGTCTTTAAGTACAAAGAATTTAAGAAAGGTAAATTTAAAAGGAGGAGTTGTGATAGAGAAAATGGCTGATAAGGGGTGGTATGAGTTTATAGGTCCCCAGGGAGTTTATTATTCTTTTAGGAAGTTATTTTATGTTTTCAATGTACTTCAAGTTAATGGTATTAAGGTTTTTATAAAGATGTTTTTAGTCATAGTAGTAATAATAAGAGCAGGTCTATATATTTAAATTCAAATAGTTTAAAAGGAAAATATAAGTTTGTGGTGCTTAAGATGTAGAGTTACTTTGAATATTGTATTTTCTTAATTATGTAAAGCTATGATTTCTATAAAAATTTTTATGGGGAAGCGTATCAAATGTTTGATTTTGGCTTAAGTTTTTATGTTATATTTAAGATTGTATGAAAATTAAAGTGTGAATATAAAAATTAATTTTATATTAATTACCTTTAAAAAGAGAAAGAGCTATGAAATTTCAAGTCTCAGCATAAAATATTACATAAAATGCACTAAAGTGTGATGTAGTAATTATAATTAATCTGATAAATATTTGTGCCAGCATTCGCGGTTATACTTTAGGATTGAGTAAAAGGGGTTTGGGTTAATTAGTTAGACGTTAAGAATTTTTAGAAAATTATAAGTAATGTCAAGTGAAATTGATTATTAATGCTTGTATAAAATAAATAATGGAAGTTGAAGCTAAGAAGGTTTAATAAGAGACTAGGATTAGATACCCTATTATTGAAAAGTGAAAAGGTTAAAAGCTTAATTAGTGAGAGATAAATACTTAAAATTTAAAAGATTTGGCGGTAATTTAATCTTTTCAGAGGAATCTGTTTCTTAATCGATAAGCCACGAAGAATCTTACTTACTTTTGTTAACAAATAATTAGTTTGTATACCATCATTAGCAAATAATTTTTAAAGAAGAAATTATTTAGAGTAAAAAAATATAGAAATTAGATCATGGTGCAGCTTATAGGTAAGGTGGAATGGATTACAATAAATCATTTTATTACGGACTAGTAAGGTAAGTTTTACTATGAAGGAGGATTTGATTGTATTTAAAGTTTAATAAGCTATAAAGACATAGGCTCTAAATTATGTACATATCGCCCGTCGCTTTCATCTATAAGTGAAATAAGTCGTAACATAGTAGGTGTACTGGAAGGTGTATCTAGAATTATAAAGAAGTAGAAATAGTTTTGTAAAAATGGGTCTTTAATGTGAAAACCTTGTTTGATATGATAGTTAAATATTGGGGTAAGAAAAATAATTTTAAAGAAAGATTGTTAGTAATTTTTAGTGAAATTTATTTAATGGCTAGAGAAAAAAGTACTGTGAAGGAAAGTTATAAAAAATTTAGTGTAGGAGAAATAAAGTTTTGTGCCTTGTGTATCAGGAAAAATCTATATAATTTAATTATGTTAAATGTCTCGAAATAAGATAAAGTAATTTTTATAAAATTTTCTTTTTATAATAAAAGAATTCAATGTAAAATTGAAAGTGAAACGCTAGTTGGGTCTTATTATATCTAGTTTTTTTAAAAATAAATTTAATTTGGGATTTGTATAAAAGTAATAAAAAATCTTATGGTAAGGGGGATTAGCTTCTTATGGAAAATGGTTAAAAACAGTTAAGTAAAAAAGATAATTATAAATTAGGCTTAGAAGTAGCCATGTTAGGAAAGTGTTTTAACTAAATTAAAATTTTTGTAATATTTATGTTAGCTTTTTGTTGGTATAAAAAAATTGGTTAAATTAAAGAGGATCAATATATAATGATTTTATTAGTAAAATTTGTTAAGAAATAAGATATTAAAATATCACAAGTTGTTTAAAAAAATAATATTAATAAAAAGGAACTCGGCAAAATTTTTCTTTGCCTGTTTATCAAAAACATGTCTTTTTGAATGGTAGAAAGAGTCCAGCCTGCCCGCTGATAAGTTTAAGGGCCGCGGTATTTTGACCGTGCGAAGGTAGCGTAGTCATTAGGTTTTTAATTGGAATCTTGTATGAATGGCTAGACAAGAGAAAATCTGTCTCTTCATTAAATATTGAACTTAACTTTTGGGTGAAAAGGCTTAAATAAATTTAAGGGACGATAAGACCCTATAAAGCTTAATATAAAGTGTTATTTAATTGAATTTAAATATAAAAATTTTATAATGCAATTTATTTTATTGGGGYGATAAAGGTAAAATTGTTGTTAACTGCTTTTGGCTCAGACACATTTATAGTTGAAATAAATTTATAAAAGATCCTAAGTAAAGATTAAAAGTTTAAGTTACTTTAGGGATAACAGCGTTATTTTTTTTGAGAGTACATATCGAAAAAAGAGTTTGCGACCTCGATGTTGAATTAAAATTTCTTTATAGAAGCAGAAACTATAAGAGTTGGTCTGTTCGACCTTTAAAATTTTACGTGATTTGAGTTCAAACCGGCGTGAGCCAGGTTGGTTTCTATCTTTAAATGAGAAGTTAATTACTTTAGTACGAAAGGATTAAGTAGTTGAAATTTTTTCTTGTTAAGTTATACTATTTTGGCAGATAATATGTGAAGGACTTAGGATCCTTTTAAATAGAGTAATTCTATAAATAGTTAATAATTGGAGATCTAATTGTTTTGTGATTTTAATGATTGAGGAGATAATTAACTATTTAATTTTAATTGTGTGTGTATTAGTGGGGGTTGCTTTTGTAACTTTACTTGAGCGAAAAATTCTAGGTTATATTCAAATTCGTAAGGGGCCCAATAAAGTAGGGTTCATGGGCATTTTACAGCCTTTTTCTGATGCTGTAAAGTTGTTTACTAAGGAACAGGTTGTTCTTACTGCATCTAATTTTATGGTTTATTATTTGTGTCCTGTTTTTAGACTGTTTATTTCTTTATTAGTTTGAGTAGTCATACCTTACGAGAGGGGATTGATAAGATTTGATTTGAGCATCCTTTTTTTTTTGTGTTGTTTAAGTGTGGGAGTCTATTCGGTCATGGTAGCCGGGTGGTCTTCTAATTGTAAGTATTCTCTTTTAGGGGGGCTCCGTTCTGTTGCTCAAACTATTTCTTATGAAGTAAGGTTAGCTTTGATTTTGCTGTCTTTTGTTATATTAGTGGGAGGGTTTAACCTTGAATTGTTTAGTAAGTATCAAAATTATTTTTGGTTTGTGTTAATTAGTTTTCCTTTAAGGATGGTTTGGTTTAGGTCTTGTCTTGCTGAAACTAACCGAACGCCCTTTGATTTTTCAGAGGGAGAATCGGAGTTAGTATCTGGGTTTAATACTGAGTATGGTAGAGGAGGATTTGCCTTGATTTTTATGGCTGAGTATGCCAGGATTATTTTTATAAGTGTATTGTTTGTGATTTTTTTTTTAGGAAGAAATTTATTGAGAGTGCTATTTTATTTAAAGATGATAGGAGTTGTTTTTACTTTTGTGTGGGTTCGGGGGACTTTACCTCGGCTACGTTATGATAAGTTAATGTATCTTGCTTGGAAGAGTTATTTACCAGTATCTATTAATTATTTAATTTTTTTTTTAGGGTTTAAAATGTTTTGTTTTGTTTAGAGTGAGTTCGGCAGAAAATAGTTTAAGGAAAATATTAACTTTGGGAGTTAATGATAAAGTTGTTTCTTTTTTTCTGAGGTTTAAAAATAGGGTCCTGAGTTTTTAAAAGCAGTATTTATCTTTGGTTTACAAGACCAATGTTTTTTTTAAACTATAAAAACACCGAAGTTTGAGGAGTATAAACGGAATTCAACCGCTTGAAAAAAAGTTAGAAGCTTTCGTTTCTTGACATGATACCCCCTTGAAAGGAACTTTGAGTTCAATTTTGTCATTAACAGTGACACACCTCTTTTTGGTTTCGATCAAAAAATTAGAAGGCCTTAGGCCTAAGGTTTAGGTCGAAACTAAATGCAATTCTTCGCTTTCTAATTTATTAAACCAGTTTAAAGAAACTCCTTATGAATGCAACTCATATGTCATAAAATTGACTATGGTCTATTTGAGATTAGGATCACTCCAAGGCCCCTTGGGATCATTCGTAATAGAGTCCTAGGAGTAGAATGAGAAGGAAGATTARACTTGTCGATATTCAAGAAAAAATGTTAGTTAAGTTTAGGGTAGAGGCTACTGGCAGGATAAGTGTAATTTCTACATCGAAGATTAGAAAAATTACTGCAATTAAAAAAAATCGTAGGGAGAACGGAAGTCGTGCTGATCCTTTAGGGTCAAATCCGCATTCATAGGGAGAATTTTTTTCCCGGTCAGAAATTGTTTTTTTTGCTAGGATAGTTGCTAGGGTTATAATTACGTATGTAATAAGTAGTGTAACTAGGGAGATAGCTAGAAGTGTAATGATTATTTTTTCTAAAATTTTAGACCCTCTGATTGGAAGTCAGATATACTTTTATACTAAAAAAATAGCCACCTCATCAGTAGATAAAAGCGTATAAAAATAGTCAAACTACATCTACAAAGTGTCAGTATCAAGCAGCAGCTTCAAATCCTAAATGACGAGAAGAGGAGAAGTGACAATTATATAGTCGCAGGAAACATACTGATAGGAAGGTAGTTCCAATAATTACGTGAAGTCCGTGGAATCCTGTCGCTACAAAAAATGTTGACCCGAATACTGAGTCGGCAATTGTAAAAGAAGCTTCTAGGTATTCATATGCTTGGAGGGCTGTGAAGTAAAGCCCTAAGATGATAGTCAGACCAAGGCTTTGAATGGCTTGGGAGTGGTTCCTTTCTATGATGGCGTGATGGGCCCATGTTACTGTTGCTCCGGAAGAGAGGAGAATTGTAGTATTTAAAAGGGGAATCTGGAAGGGATTAAAGGGTTGAATTCCCATGGGAGGTCAATACATGCCGATTTCGACGGTAGGTGCAAGTCTTCTGTAGAAGAAGGCTCAGAAGAAAGAGAAGAAAAATAAAACCTCTGAAGCAATGAAGAAGATTATCCCTCATCGGAGGCCTTTTATTGTTGTTAAGGTATGAAGTCCTTGATAGGTTCCTTCGCGAGTTATATCTCGTCATCATTGAATTATGGTTAGGATTGTTGTAATAAATCTTAAAATTAAAAGATTTATATTATGTTGGTGGAATCATTTTACTAATCCGGTAGTAAGTATTATAGCTCTAATTGAGCCGATAAGGGGCCATGGTCTTATGTCTACTAGGTGGTAGGGGTGGAAGCCGTGAGATGATGTCATTAATTAATTTCTCTTGTATAGAGAGCTCTTAGAACAGCAAATACATAAGATTGAATAATAGCTACAGCTGATTCTAAAATTAGAAGAAGAATTTGGGAGAATAAGAGGATTAGTAGAATAGAGGTGGATAGGGAAGGGCCCGTGTTTCCTAATAAAGTTAAGAGTAAGTGGCCTGCAATTATGTTTGCGGCCAGTCGAACGGCTAGGGTCCCCGGTCGAATAACGTTCCTAATAGTCTCGATTAGTACTATAAATGGTATGAGGGCAAATGGTGTTCCTTGGGGGACGAGGTGAGCAAATATATGTTTAGTGGTTTTAATTCAGCCCAGAAGTATTAGGGCTATTCACAAGGGTAGCGATAGAGCTAAAGTTATAACTATGTGCCTTGATCTGGTAAAGACATAAGGTAAAAGTCCTAAGAAGTTATTAAATAGGATGAGTCTAAATAAAGAAATGAACAGAATGGTAGAGCCGGTGTGGGATGATTGTAAAAGTGCTTTAAACTCTTTGTGAAGGGTTTGAATAATTTTTCTCCACAACAATGATCATCGGGAGGGAGAGGCCCAATATAAGTATGGTAGAAACAAAAGGCCCAACCCGGTTGAGGCTCAGTTTAAGGATAAGTTAAAGATTCTTGAGGAGGGCTCAAAAATTGAGAATAAGTTAGTTATAATTTTCAGGATTTAAAGGTAGGATTAAGCTTATATTCAATAGGTTGGATTTTATTGAATGGTTTGATAAAAAAATTTAAGATAATAAAGATGTAGAGGAATAGGATAAAAAATAAAAATATGGGAAGTCAGAGAATGGGAGCCATTTGGGGCATAGTTCGGTCACCCCTAGCGGCACACATAGGGTTAGGGTGATTCTTCAATAGATAGAGAAATTCAATTTAGGAATGAATCAATAGAAGTTCTTTCAATTACAATAGGTATGAAGGAATGGTTTGCTCCACAAATTTCTGAACATTGGCCGAAAAATAGTCCTGGGCGGTTGATTAGAAGTCTTGCTTGGTTAAGGCGGCCGGGAATGGCGTCTGCTTTAACTCCAAGGGCGGGCACTGTTCATGAGTGGATTACATCTTCAGCTGTAATGAGAGCTCGAATTTGGGTATTTATGGGTAAGATTGTTCGGTTATCAACATCTAGGAGCCGAAACCCAGAGGATTCTAGGTCTTTAGAAGGGATTATGTAAGAGTCAAATTCTATACTTAGAAAGTCGGAGTAGTCATATCTTCAGTATCATTGATGGCCGATTGTTTTGATAGTAAGTGAAGGGTCTCTAGTTTCGTCTAGAAGGTATAGTAGACGTAGAGAAGGCAGAGCGATAAAAATTAGAATGAAAGCTGGGATAGAGGTTCAAATAGCTTCGATGAGCTGGTTCTCTAGCATGTAGCGGTTGATAAATGAATTTAAAAATAATTTTGTTTTTGTAAGGAATACGAATCCTACAATTGTGGAAATTACTAATATAGCATGATTGTGAAAAAAGGTAAGTTGTTCTATTAATGGGGAGGCCCTGTCTTGGAGGGATAAGTTTGCTCATGTTGCCATTAGGGTGGGGACTGGTTCTAAAAGAAGAGGGCTCTTCCTGGTAGGAGCTTAAATCCTATACATCTTTCTGCCATTTTAGAAGTTAGTAATTATAGGAATTTCTATATAAGAATGATCTGCAGGGGGATAAGGATGAGTCCATTCGTTTGAGGTGGATATGGAAGGGGAGAAGAGGGCAGGCTGATTTGAAACAAAGGCTTTTCAGATAATTAAAAGGAATATTAGAGAGCCGACGAAAGAGATTATTGACCCTATAGATGAGAGGACATTTCAGGTTGAGTAGGCGTCTGGGTAGTCGGAGTAACGTCGAGGCATACCTCTTAGTCCTAAGAAATGCTGGGGAAAGAAAGTTATGTTTACTCCAATAAATGTTACTGCGAAGTGGGTTTTTAAAAGTTTGGGGCTTAGAGATAAACCTGTTATTAAGGAGAATCAGTGGGAGATTCCAGCGAAAATCCCAAATACTGCTCCTATAGAAAGAACATAGTGGAAGTGGGCTACTACGTAGTAAGTATCGTGTAAGATGATGTCAATAGAAGAGTTAGCTAAGACAATGCCCGTAAGTCCCCCCACAGTGAATAAGAAAATGAATCCTAAGGCTCAAAGCAGAGACGGGGAGAAATTTAAGTGTGATCCGTAAAGGGTTCTAAGTCATCTGAAAATTTTAATTCCTGTGGGAATTGCAATGATTATAGTAGCTGAAGTAAAGTAGGCTCGAGTATCGACGTCTATTCCTACTGTGAATATGTGGTGAGCTCAGACTACAAATCCTAAAATTCCAATTGCTAGTATAGCGTAGATTATGCCGAGAGTACCGAAAGATTCTTTTTTTCCGGATTCTTGTCTGATAATGTGAGAAATTACCCCAAAGGCCGGTAAAATTAAAATATAGACTTCTGGGTGACCGAAGAATCAGAACAGGTGCTGGTATAGGATTGGATCTCCTCCCCCTGCCGGGTCAAAGAAGGAGGTGTTTAAATTACGGTCTGTTAGAAGTATAGTAATAGCTCCTGCTAGGACGGGGAGGGATAAGAGAAGAAGGATGGCCGTGATGAAGACAGCTCATACAAATAATGGTATTTGATCCATAGTTATTCCTGAAGGGCGCATGTTAATAATTGTTGTTATAAAATTTACGGCTCCTAGAATAGAAGATACACCTGCAAGGTGGAGTGAGAAAATTCCTAGATCTACTGAAGCACCGGCATGGGCGATAGCTGAAGCAAGGGGAGGGTACACTGTCCATCCTGTTCCTACCCCTCTTTCTACTATTCTTCTTCTTAGGAGAAGGGTAAGAGAAGGGGGAAGAAGTCAGAATCTTATGTTATTTATTCGGGGGAATGCTATATCAGGGGCTCCTAGTATTAAGGGGACAAGCCAGTTTCCAAATCCTCCAATTATAACTGGTATGACTATAAAGAAAATTATAACGAAAGCGTGAGCTGTGACTACGACATTATAAATTTGATCGTTTCCAATAAGTCTTCTTGGTTGGCTTAGTTCAGCTCGAATGATTAATCTTAGGGAGGTTCCTACTATTCCGGCCCAAGCTCCAAAAATGAAGTATAAGGTTCCAATATCTTTATGGTTTGTGGAGAAAATTCATCGTTGCAT